TAATTGCTGTTATAATGACAATTGAGAATTCTTTTTTTTGAAACAAATCAATTCGTTCTGTATCAATTTTCATTTTCTTATTACTTACGTAAAAAATTCGATTCAAATCCAAGAATAATTAAATAGAAAATAATAAAGATTTGATAGTTAATAGTTCAATTTGTCCTGAGTTAGTTATTGTTTTGTGAAAAAAAAAAAAAACGAAAAAAAAAATAATAACTTTATTTTTCATTTCAATAGATTCAATAGAAATAAATAAGAGAGGAGGTTTTTAGGCATTGTGTCTTTGAAGATACTATACGATCAATTGAAAGTATAAATACAATCAAAACAAGTTATTTTCGGAAAGGTATTAAGAAAAAATGGAATCCAAGGAGGAAGTACAATAAAAAAACAAGTTTATTAATCTAGAAAATTGTTCGTCTAGTTTATCTCATTTTGGCGGCATGGCCGAGTGGTAAGGCGGGGGACTGCAAATCCTTTTTCCCCAGTTCAAATCCGGGTGTCGCCTGATCAACACAAGACTTAAAATTCCGTATTATGTTGGGCCGATATATAACTCAATTAATTTTTTCCTTCACAGACGCAAAAGAATTGTTGATACTTGCTTGATTCTAAGCATCTATCGCTTCTCAAAACTCAGCGTTAAGTCCTTGCGTCTAAGAGTCAAGATTCTAGTGGAAAATTGTTTTGAAGGACTTCAAATACAATATAGTGTCTACTGACTGGATCTTATCGATCTTAGCTTAAATTGAACAAATTGAACAAATTGAACTAAGTCGGACAGGCAAGCGAATTAGTGGGTGTGAAAAGAGCAGCAAAAAACTCTGGATACAGACTCATGAAAGTCTATAAATGCGTAGGCATTCAATCCATATTAGATTGACTGGGTAATTGAATTGGCTTTTTTATAAAAAAGTGCAAACAAAAAGAAAGACTTTTTTCAGTAACCTGTAGCCAAGAATGAAATAGGCTATCCCCGGGGCAAGAGCGACAATCGGGAGATAGTAAAAATGAAATAGAATAGGAAAGAAAGGTATGAACGATTAATCCTCATTCCATATTGAAGATGACTTTTACTTATGAAAGTCAACAAAAGAAACAATATATTTTATTATCTATGTGTTCAATTAATAACATTCCCTTACTCCTTCTAAGAATGGCAGCGCCTCTTTTGTGTGGACTTAATGTTTCCCGGTTCTACTAGAAAAAAAATAGATAACCTTGTTCGAAGTATATTTAAGTATATTTAGTGTATTGATTTATCAAGAGTCTTGGTTCAGAATCCTTTTTGACTGTTCACTATTGATCCACTATTATTAGTGAACAATAATGGACTAATTCCTTCATATGTATCGAAATAGGGGACATCATTCACATGGATATAGTAAGTCTTGCTTGGGCTGGTTTAATGGTAGTCTTTACATTTTCCCTTTCACTAGTAGTATGGGGACGAAGTGGACTCTAAGTACTATTAATTAAGTTGATGAATCAAACTTTATCAATTGTTTTCTAGATAGTTCTGTAAAGTGCTTTAAATTATTATCTCTTTTTATTTAATTCAACCATCTTTAGTTGAAAGTTCCATTGTATTCGGGTCTGGTATAGTAATGTACTATATGAATAATATGAATAATACCCTTTTTTCAATCAAATAGATATTTCAACGATTCTACTGCTTGTATTCCGAAAGTAAAAGGGATACAGAAAGAGAGTCCAATCGAATTCTTCCTAAACTTATAAACCAACCAACTTTTACCACATATAGATATAACGCCAATGAGTAAGAGCGGATCCCCCCCTTTTTTTTTCTTTTTACTTCCTTGATTTTATTCTTTCGATGTATATTATATCAGGATTCCTAGTTCATATTTGAACTAACAAAACTAAAAAAAAATCGAACGGGAAGACTAAGAGTTGTCTTTTGCTTTTTTGAGCTTGATTGGAATCAATATAAATCAACTGGATGAAACAAAGAATTAGAATCGGGTTAAGATTACATATACCTAATTCCTATCACATATATGATATCTGAAGATCAATATTTTGCGTAATCTATATTAATCAATCCGAAGAATCCAACTTTCTATACTTCACTAAGAGAAAAAATAAAGTAAAGTATGGTAGAAAGATTAATATATTTCTTTCTACCATACTATCAGGTCTCAGAGAATACTGCTGATTGTCGTTCGCTCATTTCATTAAGAATCAAAACGCGAAGCTTTTATTTATTCAATCATTAAGTTAAGAAGAACTAAGAAAACAAGTTTCATTCAAATTAATTATTAATTATTTTGACTTACGGTTTTTACATATATGATAAGTAAAAAGGCAGTAGGAACTAAAATGAACAGTGCAGTAGCAATAAATGCAAGAATATTTACTTCCATAATATCATTATTTATTTTTTTTTTATTTCGCAATAACTCGGGATTTAATCCCATAGAGATGAGGAATCAATCTTTCGCCGGTAAATTCAACGAGATGAATTACATCGGGA